GTGCCATTGATTCCATATTATTAGTAATCAATAATGAAAGAGTTTCTTCATATTCGGGGGCATAATTCACATGGATATAGTAAGTCTTGCTTGGGCTGCTTTAATGGTAGTCTTTACATTTTCCCTTTCACTTGTAGTATGGGGAAGAAGTGGACTCTAGGGCTAGGGTAATTACTAATTGAATTGAGTTGAGTAATCAAACTGTATTAATAGTTTCATAATCCTTCTGCAAAGCGTTTTTCTTTCAAATATCTTCATTTTAAAATTCGACTGGAATCCAGTTAAAGTAATGTAATAGATGACGAATAACCTTTCAATCAAACAAATAGTTAAATTAAATGATTCCCATCTTCGTATTTTAAAACTAAACGGAATACGCATGATATGCAATTTTTTCCAACCAAATTGAAATAGAGTATTTAGATGAACTAGCTCTTAACAGAATTATATATAAATATTACAATGAGGAGCAACCGACCCCTTTTTATTTGTTTCTCGCTTTACTGTTCAAAGAGGAAGTCGATCTGTTATTATGTAGATACGTATTTTATAAGATAAGAGTAAAGGTGGGCATTCAATTATATCATATTGATCGAAATCGGTCTAAACCAAATGAATGTACCAAAGTAAAGAACTCGAATTGGGGTACTATGTATATTACACATATGGGAGTTATATGTACATATATCAATATACAGATTACGGAGTGATCTACATTAAGCCATCTTTCTTTATACAGTCCAACTTTATTATTTTATATAATAATGTATAGTAGAATTATACACTAATAGATAGTATGGTAGAAAGGTTCCTATATTCCTTTCTACCATACTATCAAATCTCATATACGTCTGATTTTAATTCGCTCATTTTATTTAAGACGTGGAATTTGAATCCCTTTCATTTCTTCCATTATTGATAAGAACTAAGAAGTCAAGCTTGATTCAAATTAATCGTTTTGACTGACCGTTTTTACGTAAATGATAAGTAAAAAAGCAGTAGGAACTAGAATGAACAGTGCAGTAGCAATAAATGCGAGAATATTTACTTCCATAATTTCATCGTTTTTTTACTTCATAATTAATAACTCGGGATCTGATCCCATAGAGATTCTAAATCTTTATCCTGTAAATTCAATGGGAGAAATACATCCCGATGATATTGAATCGGATCAATATCATTGAATAACAATATCTGAGCTATCAAATCTATTCATCATCGAGAATGGAATAGTATAACATAGGAAGATCTTTTATCCATACGGAAGAAAAACCTAAAATGGAATTCCTGATCCAATTTAGAATCTCATTGAATTATTATTCTTTATTTTATCCATTCGTTATTTTCTATAACCTACCGTCTTATTTATAGAATCATATATATAATATAATAAAGGATGATCTGGCCCATCTTCCGCTTCCATTGGTCAAAAACCCAACCCAAATAGTAGAAGTAAAATGGAAAAAATAAGAAGAAAAGATCGAATATTTTGATAAATTAAAAAAGAAAAAATGAACTCTTTTTTTTTAGTTTGTTCTTTCTTCGATAGGACCTTCCCCGGAAATCAAAAAAGATTTCTCATTCCCTCACTAAGAGAAGAGAGGGTCTATCTTTTCTTTGTTTGCTCTTCCTTTTCTTAATTACTTAATTTAAATATTCCTTTCTTTCCTTGAACCGGCCCTGGGACACATATATCCAAAATGAAGTATGTAGTTTGAATGATATAAATAGATTGTTTCCTATTAGTAATTTAAGTTATCAAAAATTGGAGCTAGAAAGAGGCTTTAATATGAAAAAAAGTATTTTATCGAGGTAACTATGTGAAAAGTGCATTTTTTATCGTACAATAAACGAATCCAAATTTGTGTATATGCTCTAGTGAAAGTATATATATAAGTATTCGATTCCCTTCCACGGGTCAGGAGCAATCGAAAAAAACCAGACAAGGATTTCTTTTAATCCTAACTAAATAGGGTGCTACTCACAATTGTACCAATTCAATATGCCTATCCCCCTCGGTACTAATTGAAGTAATTGAAATTGTCGCATTGTATTTTCTCAATAAAAAATTTGAAACGGAAAAAAAAAGGACCCTATGGGAATTAGATCCCACTCTATGCCCCTTGACAGAAAATAAAAAAATGAATTGATGGAGTCATCGGATACTAGGTCGGGACTGACGGGGCTCGAACCCGCAGCTTCCGCCTTGACAGGGCGGTGCTCTGACCGATTGAACTACAATCCCAGAGAAATAAGGTATACAGCATACATATTATTAATGATTTGATTAAGACTAGTTTAATTTAGAATTGTCATATTGTAACAGAGAAAGGAGTGATTGGTATATTAATATCCACATAGATATGGACTTTAGTGAGAACGACACGGATTACTAGAAATCCTATTGTCAAATCGTGTTAAATCGATTGATACGAAATCTTTCCAAAAAATATTTTGACTTGTTAATTCTTGTCCTATGTTTTCGGATTATGATATGAATCCAGATAATTCATAAAATGAAGAATATATCGGAAAAAAACAAATAGGATATAAAATTAACCAGACGTTTCCGGCGGACAAATTTCTTATATTATGTAATCTCATGATGGATCGGTGAATTCTTGGGCCGAGCTGGATTTGAACCAGCGTAGACATATTGCCAACGAATTTACAGTCCGTCCCCATTAACCACTCGGGCATCGACCCAGGAAGAATCAAGTCTAGACTTATTGATAATACATGATCAACCTCCTTTCGTAGTACCCTACCCCCAGGGGAAGTCGAATCCCCGCTGCCTCCTTGAAAGAGAGATGTCCTGAACCACTAGACGATGGGGGCATATCTGCGATGCCCAACCGACATCATACTATATATACTCATAGTATGAATAGTTTTTTGTAATTGTCAATATAATGTAATGGTGTGACTAAATACGAATAAGTTTTCCACCTTTCCTTTCGCGATTCCGATAGAATATTTTTTCATTCATGGTTCATGAATGAAAAAAATTCTATATTCTATTTCTATATATAGATTCTATATCATTAGAATGGATAAACATTCCGAAATAATTATAATGTGTTATAATTAATAATTAATGAAGTATAGGATCGCTAGTGATTTGTCCGACAGAAAAGCCATTCTTCAACCTTCACGCATCGATTCACGCATTGTTAAGATGCGATATTCCTATCTTACAGCTAGGAAATTAAGAAACGATAGAAAGTTTCTTTTTTTCTAAGAGCAGAGCTTGGATTTCAGGTACGAGTTGAATCTTTTCATTCCATACATTACATGATTTGATCACATATCAAATATCTTGGATCTATTTCAATTTGTGTATTAATCAAACGAATCTCGTTGTGATAGGGGTCAATAAAAGAAAAAAAAGTAATTAGGTTTTAGCCTAGACTGACTAAAAAAAAAAAGATATTCCCGAATGAGACACTATGAGCCTACTGTATGCACCTATGTAATGTAATATGTAGTATGTAGGTATATAATATATGTATATGTCTTCACATTGTCTCATTCAGGAATGGAATAAAATAGGCCCTTTTAACTCAGCGGTAGAGTAACGCCATGGTAAGGCGTAAGTCATCGGTTCAAATCCGATAAGGGGCTTTTTCCACAAAACTCTAGTTTCAATCTTCATTTTTTAGTGGATAATAGGGATATTTTTTTTATTAGAATGAGTTAATTAACTAATTATCATTATAAATATAATGAGATAGTATAGTGATTATAAAGTGTTCATTATAATGATAAATCACCCCGCTTATTGGGAAGACAACTATGTCACTACAGGCTATATTCTTACTCAACTCAGGTTTCATTATTCCATATTTTTGGTTCGAGGACATAGATATTCTACCTACTCAACCCCAATTATGAATCGCCAAATATTCCTACTTTTCCGTTATTCCAATCAAATCCATCATAAATATAAGAAATAAAAAAGGTAAGTGGACCTGACCTATTGAATCATGACTATATCAGCTATTCTGATATTCAAATTTGATAGAGATAGAATTGTAGCCTCGAAATTTATTTTTTTCATTTCCTTTAGACTACGTCGCAAGAATTTAGAATTTGTCGATATTTCCGATTCAATCTTTTTTGGATCCTCCATAAGAATAAATTATTATTCCGTTCCTCCACTCCTCCACGCGAAACGTTTATTCTGAGTCACAAAATAAGAGACGTCTATTTTTGAATATCTTTCTTTGATTCAAAAAAAAAAAGGATCGGTTGCTTATATATAGATTTTTTTTATCTATCTATAGTTATAAATATAGATAGATCGGGTCGTGGCTTTATGTACCAAATATTTACATATTGATGCATCCTCTATTTTTGTTTCGACAATGGGATGGATAACGAGAACGGATACTAGAAATAGAAAGATATTTGAATTTCCAGTCCACTATCCACTATATAGTATATAGTATTTAATTTACTATTTTATATTGCATATCATATTTCATTTAGAGACAGGGGGAAAATAAGGAATTTCCCCTCTTTTTCTGACAACAACAAGGTAAAGTAAATAAGCAAATAGTCCATTTTTTGGCTCGAACCATTCAAAAATATATTATACTTTGTAGTTTTCGATTCATCTGAAGGAAATATAAAAGAGAAAGAAGACAATAAAATAAAAAAAATGAATTAAAATTGAAAAGTCATATCATATAAATTATATAGGGTACTGTAGTCGTTTAATATACTATAGAATAGAAATAAGTTGGAAGAATCCATAGAGATATTTATTGATTGATCTTTTCTCAATATCACAAACAAGATCCAAAAATAAGATTAGTTGGTGGAGCGGGTGTAGATAGGAGGAGCAACTGGTGATGGGAGCGGGGATCATTTGTTCAAAGCATAGTTCTTTCAAAAAATTCATCTGAGTTGAGTGATGAGTCATAAGACAATTCAAGATTCAGATAGTTATTCAGAATAAAAGAGGAAAAAATAATAGAATCGAACTCATGGATTTA